CGTTTTTTGATGGTTTTTCCGCTTCTCACCGCTGCTCTTTCCACACCTCCGGATATCTGGTGCCAAATCGTCGCCCGTTTCCTTATTTCTTCGATAATAGAGTTGACTATCTTTGTGGCATCGATTGTACAAGTTCGCGAAGAGGCTGGACGAGTGGAATGAGGGAAAGCGGCTCGATTGACAAAAAAGAAGAGTAGCCCCCTAGAACCTGGCAAAGTAACTATAAAATAATTCCCGAGTAATTCTCAACCAACATATGCGATTCATTCCCGTATTATAAAACAAATAAGATAAATCAAGCAGTTAGGAAGTCCTAGACTTTAAGCCAGGCTGCTTAATTATTCTATTGAGTTGCCTACCCTCAGGTCATTCGCTGCCTTAAGCCCTACAGTTTCTTCGCTAGCCGTTGTTGGGACTTAGTTAAGAGTTAGCCTAGAAAGGCTTTGAAAGCAAGTCAAGCATTCCAATCCCAGCGGATTAATCAATAGCAGTAGAGTCGTAAACAAGAACAGCAGAGGCTGAACAAGTCACTTCCTTAGAGCGTGAACAAAACAATAAGTTAGGTCGTTTGATTAGCAAATTCCTACTGTTTGTTTAGGAGATTTATTGAACAAGCCTTCTAAATAAAGGCGAAGAAGAATCATCGAACTAATGGACTTACCGCTCGCTCCCAGCCAACAAGCAGTTAGCCTTCTTTTCCAAGGAATTCTAATGTGGATGACTGGACATCAGCAATAACAGGAGCCGAGCTTTCACAAAAACATACGAACCTACCATCTCATTTAAGGGGTACTAAAATAAACGTGTCAATCATCCCTACCCCGGATCTTTGGACTTAATGTCAGATTCTTTTCTGGGCACGGGTGAAATATATGTCTTCCGCCGTATTTAAGTTATTGTTGCTGCTTGGGCACTTGGTTGAACCGGTACCTCAACAGCACTTGTCTTTGCCTCTCTCTGAGCAAGGTATGTAGGGTGCTCTATACCTTATTTATTTGATTTTCTGCTTCTCTCTAGACTAGCTTCCTCCCTGGATCATTAAGTCCTTAAGTAAGGAAGTAAATAGTCGTCCCGGTAGTGGGAAAAGTCCGATTGCCTAGTAGCCCCAGTACTATAGGGAAGGCCTATTCTTCGTATAGGCAAAGCCTCACTATCTCTGAAACCCTGAAAATGATTCCATTTTTGATTTGATAAGCATGTGATTCGCATCTTGGTCTTCCAGCCTCGATGAAAGCCCCTTGATTAGATAGGGGGGCAAAAGCACGACAAGCCTACCCATCATCAAAGCAAGCCCAAGTCTATGCAAGAAGGCCAAGGTCCTGTCCTCCGGATCTATCCAAATTCAAAGAGTTGGGCTACATAAAAGATCCTATTCTGAAATGGATATAGGCTTAACTAAAGCCCAATGCCAAGCAACGCCCTAGACTACAAATGAAGAAATTGGGTTCCACTAAGCCCTTAACCCAACATGAGGTGGAGCCTTAACCCGACACAAGATGCGTTTTTGCTTTTTTTTTCAGAAAAGCTCCTTGACCAAGGGCCCACGTTAAACAGAAGGGGCTCGCAGAATACTTCAGGGCTGGAGTGAAGAGCCAAAAAACTGTCAGGAACTGTATAAAAAGGACCGAGAACTACATACGGTCTGAGACTCACTTCCTTGAAAAGAGGGAGACAGAGTAATGTAGGCTGCGACCGTTCAAGAAATGTCGCGGTTGCTCGACCGTTGCGGGTCAAAGAATCTATTAGTAATATGCCTGGCCAGAAGACCAATGAGCCTTACCAGACCAGAAGTGAAGTACAGAAGAGCGCATATTATAAAATTAATAAAAAACTTTATATGTTCATCTCCAAGCCTAGCCTACTCTACTTCGAGATCTCGGGGTCGAGTCGAGAAGTAGCAATAGTAGAAGTCAAAGTGGAAAGAGAACCTAATTTGAGTATTAGGCTAACTTTCACATGCACTTGCTCTGGCTTCTTAAGAAAGATTGAGACGACAAGCTTTCAAGCGGCAAAAGCAGCGATTCCATGAGCAGGCACTAGTTCCGGAACTTAAACTATCGTTTGAGCAAGTGAGTCGGGAAGTGATGGTAGTAGAAAGAATCGGAACTTCTTCTTTCTTTCCTAGGGGAAGATCTGTTGACTTATCGACCAGAAAGCCTTTGCTATTATATAGTCCTCAGCTCTCTTTCATAAGACTCGTGTAGTCCACCCCAAAAGGAGCTCCACTTTTAGCAGGAAGTGACTTATTTGGAAGCGATAAGTAGATTGATTGCTCGAAAGAGCCGTACCTAGCTAAGGGAAGAAGCTATCTATATTAGCCGGACAGAGAAGACAGGGCTATTGCAGTGGCTACTATGGAGATTCCTTCTGCCACCGAAACCCAGACGCCAAAGGGATGTATCCTATCCTCTATTCTAAGCGCGATAGACGAGTACCCGGTCAAGTGAAGCTTGATAGTCACTCAAAGCTCAAGCTCGAGCTAAAGTTCAACGAATCCTAGTTAGCTTGCACTTTGAGTTTTCAAAGTTAAGGTGCGCTTCCCTTCCAGTCGAATAGAGACTATTAAAGCAAAGGCAAGTGGCATTGGTCTTCTATTTCTATTAGACAATCACTTGACTTTGCGAAAGACATACCCGGTTGAGTTCAACTAAACCAATCGACAAGAGGGATACCTTGTTCTACCATTGATTCACCTTCTTCCCATGACACCGACCTATATCCCAACCAATCCAGCAAGCGAACTTGTAGGTCTGACTGGCTTGAAAGCAGGAAACTCTCATCGGAGAACGAGTTCCCCCGCCTTTCATAAATCGATCGCTATCAGTGAATTTGATGTCAGAGAAAGGGGTGCGTCCTCAGCCGGCGAGGAAGACTAACTATCTGATCTTTATTTACGTGATTGAGCGGGGCACAGCACATCAGCCAGCCTTTCAAGCATCCTACTCCTTGTAATCGTATGAGTCCTGGCCTAATCCTTGAGGGCTATCAGTCAAATTAGGAAAGATTGTTGTCTGAAAAGTAGTCCATTACGTATGTATGGTAGTTTTTTCCGTATGCCCGTCTAAGCGGGTTTCCGGCTAGTCTTTGAAGTCTTGTAATGGATTCTTCTGGTTGGGTTGTAGCGCGGGTTTCCGTTGGGTTAAACCTTATCGATCTTCTTCTTGTTTGGTAAGCGGCTTCTTGCCTGGCGCATTACCCTCCTTTAAGTTGATTTTACTACTCTTTTCTTTCCCGCATTCTTTCATTTCTTTCGTATAGGGAGTTGATTAAGTTTACTGTTTTCCCTACTCTATAAGAAAGTTCCTTCAGCGGTCTAAGCTTCTCTGCCCGCTTTGCATGACGTATATCAGTCGATTCGGTAATCATTCCGTTAGCTCTTCATCCCGTAAGGATTCGAAGTAGTGTCTCAGTGTAACCGGCCCCGCTGGGCAGAAATCCTCTAAGAGTCCCGCAGGTAACCCCGTGGGCTAACTTATCCCTCCGCATCCTCGTTGAAGCGAGGGCCTTTTCTAGCTTTGCCCCTCATCAAGGATTTCTTCCTTCCTCTTATCGCTTCCTTGATGAAGCAGCAGCCTTTGCCACATTCCCCTAACACCTTTGATGGCTAGCTCTCTCCTCGTGCAAGCCTTCTATTAGCAGTTCAACCTGTACCTGACTTGCGAATCGGTAATTGCCTAATTTGCTATTCCTTCTTTTCTTCCATGAGGAAGCGGAGAGGTAGCGTGTAGGTTTGACTAATGCAACTAGTCGGCCTTCAGGTAATCAATCCTCGTATAATAGGGAAGCCGGCCTTTCTTCTTTCCTTCAGGTGGTGAAATGCCTATCATAATTGCTGTTGCAGGAGCGATGTCAAAGTGAATCTTGTAGTGAGGGGTGGTATAGCACCATTACAGTTGCGTTTTTGTCTGCTGCTAAGGTTCAATGCTTTCTCTTTTAACAAGTAGTAAGCGCGGGAGCAGCCCTCTCTTCCTTACACCCTGAAACTAGGGCTTTAAGAAGGGCCCCTCCTACTGGCTTCAATCAGCCCCATACTGATGAAAGGGCTATGCATCGTATCACATTCTACACACCCATCTATCTATTCTGAACCTAGCTTAAGCTCGTCTATCAAAAGGGGTTCACTCGGCCAAAGCCCAATGTGACATTGTAAATACTTGAGGGAGTGAGATGCCCACCCACGCTAACCAACGATCCAATGCGCTTGAGTGGATGAACAGGATCCCTTGTTGGAAGAGAAAAAGCAGAAAATCTTCCCAGAGTGCCCTATTACAGATTACAGACGGGCGATCAAGGGAGGAACTAAACTAGCATTATTGAGTGCGACCAGTCAGCGAAGTCCTTTGTTTGAGAAAAGAATGAGAGCAAGTCGCTGAAGTCACCGCTTTAAGATCAAGGTCTAAGAAATGTTGATGATCCTGAATTGACTGGATGCATTCCCGTGCGGTCTTAGACCCCTTGTATCGAGTGAACCCATTACAGGAGAGATGCATTCAATCCAGGCTTGGCCTATCTCAATCCAATCTCGGATTTACGTTAATTAAGGTAGCTAGGTAGTTCCTGAGTTAGGAGTTAGAGTTGTAGCGGATAACAGATCTGATATCTTATATAGTTCCTCTTTCCTTGCTTCTTAGTTTGTCTAGGAGCAGGAGTAAGAAGTCATAAGTAGTGGTGAATCCGTGTAGCTGTCAGCTGGTAGTTTGTAATTATCACCCGGTAGCTGCTTTTAGAGAAGAAGATCTCTTGCTGGGAGCTCTTCTTCGTCCTTCGACCTTTTCGAGAATGATGTCTTATCTTCTTTTGGTGGTCGTGGTATAGCCTTTATAGAATATAATCTTCCCCAGGAAAGCTAACTCAATAGGAATTCTCTCTCTCGCCGATGCTATTGAATCCGCTGCTGTTGGTCTGACCGGTCTTGGTGGTAGGGCAGTAGGAGTAAAGGCAATAGGATCAGTATTAGGGCTTAAAGAGAATGTTCTGTCAGAGAAGAACTAATAGATGAATCGGCTGCAAGTCTTTTAGCCACAGACGCTCTTGCTGGAATAACCGGCAATGGTCAACTATCCATTGTCAAAGTCTCCGCCCTTTTGGTGCTATCATCGTATATATAATAGATCACGCCTCTAACTATAACTAGAAATATCATAAGAGAAGAATTGGCAAGTAAAGTCGTACGCCAGGTTCACCAGGTTCTACCACTGCAGGGCTCAATCATGCTAGTTAGGCTATATGCTTAACACATGCAATTCTAACGAAGTGCTCTTGGACGACTCTTTGATATTCCGTCAGTAAGTCAGTGCATCAAAAAAAGAGTCATGCTCTTCCTCTTTGAGCAGCCGTGATCTTCTATACGATAAATCGCCATCTCGTAGCACCACAGCCTGGGAAACCTCTTATCCTCTACCTTACCTCGACAAAAAAATCTATTGGTGGATTATTGTCTCAGGAGGTAGATGGAGTGGAATAGGGCTACTCCACCTGACTCACGGTCGCTCCACGGGAAACCACCACTAGGAGACGAAGCAAGCCGAGGGTTTCGAGGCAGATATCGCCATGACACGGTAGTAGGGAAACCGGTCCTTGTAAGCAGCACTAGAGAGGGGATAGAGACTCGAGACTTCAAACTCATGTCCTTCTTCCTCTGAGCCGGGTTCCTTGTAGAGTCTATCTACTATAGACATTAACGGTGCTCACCCGGGGTTGGTAAAATTCAATACTCGAATTGAACGCCCTCCATCGTACAGTTCGGCGGACACGGAAGAGCTAGTTCATAGGGCTCGTGCAGTCATGGGACCGACGGTGAAAAGCTCGGGATGATGATGGGGCTAGCAACCGGTCCTCAAAGAAGCTAGATCTCTTGGGCGCTTTGTTTCCCTTGTAGCCAAGTAATACTCATTCCGTACGACGAAGGATTGGGCCTTCGAGGTCGGAACTCATCACATTACTGGGTAGATCAGTTGGGGGATAAGGGTTTTAGTTCAATAAAGGTGCTTCTCATTTTGTAGTGCTCCGGGATTCTAACCCGTTCCCTGGTAGTAGAGAGAGAGATCCGCATAAGCCGTGCTGGGGAATACCCGTTAAGTAACTCGAAACTGGTAACTATAGCCCCTACTGCTCGCCTACCCGGGTCAATTATGGGCTCCCCCTACTACTAGTGGGTGCCTCCGGTTCGAGACGGGACTGTTTAAGAAAAAGAAACTCCTCCGCAAAGGGCGGAGAGAATTGAGTTGGTCATTGTTTCGGGTCATCTAAGCTCACCCAGAGAAACTTCGTTAGAGTGGAAAAACATAGAAAGACTGCTGCCTCGCTTCCAACCGCATCTCATGTAATGTTAGCTACCATTGTCACTGAACACTAACCCAAAGTCACCTGCCTTCCGCCCAATAGAATTCCCCTCCATTTTCACACCTACTGTAAAGCAGCCTTAGTCACATCAAGGGTCACCGTCAATTCCACAAACTTCTTCTCTTATGATAAAAGGTTATTGTCACCGTCACCATACCAACTCCCTCTGCCAGACCTAAACGAAGCAGCCAGTTTCCCTTCTTCGGGCGACCTCATGACTGTAAAACAAGTTTGACAATCATTGGCCGGGTCAACTATCCTATATCCTATAGTTCAAAATTTCTTAACTTAAAAGGGCATATGCGCTAGCTAAGACTAATTGCCTAAGTTATCACTGAAACTATGTGACTCATGTTACTTAAAAGTACTTGACTTGATTGAGAGACCCGTCACGTATTATGGACCTTTCTCATTCGGTCCAATTTTAACCGCCTTTACGATATTTCGTACCAGAATCATCGGGAATTCGTTCTACTTTCTATTTTTAAAGCCACGCCGGCAACTCGCGTCTTCAAAAGAGACTTTGAAAGCCCTTTAAACCAGTGTAGGTTACCTTAGATGTGGGGGCAGAACTCACTGCTATTGAGTGGATGGGGCGAGTCGAGTCCCTTTGAGCTAAGAGAAAAGAGCATAGGATATTATCACAAAGCCCGATTGAAAGAAACTCGGGTAAATGTAAATAAAGAGTACTAGACCAGTATAAATATAAATAAGTAGTTGTTCCCCTTTCCCCATTGAAGCAGTAGTCGCAGTAGTGGCATTCCCAGTGGTCCTTGCCCCTGTAGTTGCAGTGGAAGTTGCAGAAAAACTGGAAACAAGCGCAGGAATCCATTTCAACTGAGAATTCTATAAGATAGTTTACATCTCAAAGTTTCACTTCAATCTCTTCTCACTAGAGACCGTGGAAGATCTCCTTTGAGCCCTCTTAGGTTATGCCGGATTCTCTATCGAGCGAGCGCCTTCAATCCAATCTCTTTTTAACTGCTGTTTACTTGCTAAGGAAGCATCTCGTGCAAGTTCTGTTCCATCCTGCCCATTGCTAGGCTAATCCGCTGCATTGCCAGTTCTCTTGGATGGGGTTTCCTTCCCGGCAGTTTGAGTAGAAGGGGAAGTTGGAGGAGTTTCTAGGGCCATTCTCCTGCGGTTTGAGTTTGAGTTCCAGTGGCAGTTGGACTCTCTTTCGATAGCGAGCCAGGCACAGTTGGAGTGTCAGTTGAAGTCGTGGGGTAAGCCCCTCCAGACAATCCTGGTTTTCTTGCTTTCCTTGTAGGAGTCTTTGTACCAGCCTTAGCCAATCCATCAGTGCCTGTCCCGTACTTATATTAAAGTGATTTCGCCTGAGGATAGTATGCTTATTGGTCTAATATCATAAGCAGTTGTAGTGCTTCGCCCTTTGATTCCTGGGAGATCTAAAGCGCTAATTGATACATTTCTTGCTGTCCTGTGTGAGTTGCTTGCCAGACAGAATCCCTTCTAGTTGTAAGCTCTTCCCCTGTCATAAGCCCTTCCTATCTTAATCCCTCGCATGTCGATCCAGCCGAGAGAATAGGGAGAGTCCATAGTAGCATTCCATAGTAGTTCCTTGGTTACATCCGGCTCAAAAGAAGACATTTCCAGTTTAGTATAGCATATTTTTACCTTGGATGTAGGTCGAATAAGGATTCTAATTTCTATGGGCGAAATCGGATTTTAAGTTACCTTGCTCCCGAGTCCAAACACGCTAAGGGGCTAAGAGCCTAATTGTAATGGCAATATGTTTCATACCCATCTACCGATCTGACAGGCTAAGGAGCTAAAATGAGCTAACTATCTGTATTCTCCTAACGTTCTTAGGCCTTCTAGAATACTCTTTCTGGACCTTTTGGAAGATCTCCGAGTGAAGGAAAAAGAGTATCCATAGTTACACCTTTCCAAAGGGGGGCAGTTCCCAGTGATCCAATTGCTTGCCTTCTATCTAAGATGGTAGGTTCAAACCATCCAGTTTGAGTGCTAGCTTCCATTGCTATTGTAAAGCGAGTTGAAGTTTTTTTACATCTTTGCCGGCCAGTTTCAAGCTATCTAGTTGCAGTCTCTGCCCGGGGTAAGATTAAGGTTTCCCCTTCTTCAAATTACCTTCTTCAAGCGATCCAATAGGGTATAGTGCCCTTTGCAAGGCTTGTTTATTTCAAACAGATTGGGACCTAAGTTTTTAGGTCTTATCCTCTTTCAATGGAGAGGGTAATATGAAAAAGCAATAAATTTATATTTCTTGCAAGACCTTCTTTTTCTTGACAGCATTTCCTTATGTGAAAAGGTTGATTCCTTCTAAGTCATACAACCACTCTGCTCTAAGGCTCATTGATCCGCTCCGGGTTGGAAGACTTATACTAGCTAGCTTGGCAAGGTAGGTATAGTACTTGGTTGGAGTAGTTGATAGCACACGAGTAGATTCGATTGGAATTAAAAGAAAAGCGTATTACTAGAACAAACTATCAAAGTAGGAATCTGCTCCTCCTATTTTCTAATGAGATGGTACTAGGTTAGGTGTATTCAATAATGTCTCTGGTTCTATCCTAGGAAATCGTAATGAAATGTGAATCCCTGTGTCTTGACCCTATGATCTTATTGGTAATTAATCATGAAGCCATAATTTTATTTATCTCTCTGTCATCTAGTGATCCACTAACAACTCTTTATCAATCGAACCGCAGTCAAGGAAATAAGCTAAGTATCCTTTGTTGACTCCTCTTTGCTAAATGTATTGGATGCAGGGGAAGAGGGGGACTCCGGATCTACGCTCTTGTATGAGTCACTCATTATCTGAGAGTAGGAAGCTCAAAGAATTATACATTCCAAAGAAGTTTATTTCACTTAACTTTGCTTCTCTATTATAATAGTTATATTATAGGGGGACTTCTCTTATCACACACATTTGAAAGCATGGAAGCTCTACTAGAGACTGAGTCATCGGTTAGACTACTGGGGGTCCCTATAGAATGGCTCACTCTCATATACTCCAATCAGGAAAAACCTTTCTCCGACACTTGCTTTCCAACTCTCTACTGGTCTAACGCCATTGATACGGATTGTACTGATCGTGGGGGAAGAACTACAAGTGTTACGAGCCGATCACCAGACTCAGCGAGAAGCATTCCAGCTCCATCAGCTTCTAATACGTCATTACCGGGGTCAGCAACTCCTTCCTCCCGAGAGTACCTTTACTAGACTAGAGCAGTTCCAGCAGCAACTACATCTCCAACTAGAAAAACTAAATTAATGAAAGTTATACTATCGTATAGTCGACTAAAGTGTAGTGTGTTCCCCTTCCTTATCTAAATCTAAGCGATGATTTTCGTGTGCTGGTTCGCTAACTAACTTACGAGAGTTATTGAAAACAAGAGTGCTATGTCCTATAGTCTAAAGCAGATATTTACTAAGGTTCCTTTACCAGTGGATAAAGTATTGTATTTATTTAGTAAGCCAAAGGGGGAGTTTTCTATCCCGACCAAGTTTAAATAGAGGTGTGAAGTTTTCATTCTTTTAATTAACGAGAATTCTTAGAGAGAGCCATTAGTCTGTGAAAGATAATATAGTAATCTCTCCTTCCTCCTCCTCCAGTCGACCCTTCGTTCTTGTTTTTCTCTTGCTATAGTAAGCTAAGTTCTCTCCTTATGACAAG